TTTTTCCTTATCGCTCAGGAAAGACAAGAAAATCTCGGGGTAGCACACATTCTCTAGAATTTCTCTTAGATTCAAACCCATAGCTGATGATAGAACTAAAATAGATATTTTCTGTTTCCTACTCACACGAGCCCATATCCTTGCTTTTTTATCAATCTCTAATTCTACTCTTCCCCCCCAATCTGATATTATAGTGCCGGTATAGACCGAAATTCCGTTATGGTTCAATTCTGACCGGTAATAGATACCAGGACTTTGCAATATTTGATTGATCACAATTCTGTATATTCCATTTACTATAGAAGTTCCCAGGGAATTCATTAGAGGAATGTTTCCAATAAAAATTGTTTGTTCTTGCATATCCCTACTGTTTTTCCAAATTAATCCCCCGGATACATATAATTCAGAAGAATATGTAAGTGATTCATATACAGCATCTCTTTCTTTTATCGATGGTTCTACTAATTGATATGTTTCCACAAATAATTGAAATTCAATTTCTTGATCTCTATCTTCAATTTTTGGAAACTTATAAAGTTCTTCCGCTAAGCCCTGATCAATGAACCTACAAAATCCTTCAAATTGTATCTGATTAAATCCAGGTATTGTAGACATTCCCCCATTTCCATCCCCAAGCATTTTTAATTTCCCATTTATTGAAAAAAAAATCCCATTATTGGATCGTTTTTCATCCAATTATATGGATCGATCAGCACTGATGGAATTGCTATTCTGTTTACAGAATCACATAAAATTTTATCTAACTCCATATATGAATATGGAATGTCTGAAATACGTATGAACGGAGGAATAAAGAGAATTTTGATTTTCTACTCAAATTGGAATTTGCAACAGATACAACTGGAAAAGAATTGAGAAATTCCACTTAACTTAGACTTATGGAATTTTATATAGAATAACAAAAAGTGATTCAATTTCTACTATTATTTATGATATTACATATTCCAATACAAGTGAAATAAATAATTCGGGATTTGATCTCTTCGATGAGATAAAAACCCAATAGCACTTAGCTTTTTTCCTTTTTTTCGTGGATTTCCTTGTTGGATTCGCACCGAACAGAAGAGATATTTTTTTTTATTTTTATAGAGTTTGTTGAAGCGCAGAAGAAAGCTTTATTAAGCATACGCGGATAGAACTATAGCTATCTATATATATGTCTTTCCTTTTATTGCGGGTTTATTCTGTACAGCGCATGGCGTGCTCTAGCAAAATATCGATTTTCTATAGGAATCATAAACAGATAAGATATCTGATTAGAGGTATACGTGTAATAATTTATGTTCTGGGGTTTACATATACTCATAATTGTTGTTATAATTGAAATGGAGAAGGCTTTTTTTTATTGAAAAGAATCAATACTGGATAGTTAGATATCCATTTTTATTTTCTTATATCATTCGGGAAATACAATTTTAGATTCAAATTTAGATTCAAATTCGAGAATCGTTCATGAATTTTCAGTCAATAGTTAACGGTTCCAATTTGTCCTGAATTTCGGCTTTTGTGACTGAAAATTCACATTTTGTTTTTCCTTTCAATAGAAAGGAGAAAGAATTCAGATAGTGCGTGTTTTGACATACTATACAAAATTAATCAAAGAGATAGATCCAATCCAAAAAAGGAAGGATTTCTTTTAGGAAAGGGATTCAGATTAAGAAAAATGGGATTCAAGATACAAGTACAAAAATATTTTGGTCTATTTTTTATTTCTATTGCCTTGGCGACATGGCCGAGTGGTAAGGCGGGGGACTGCAAATCCTTTTTCCCCAGTTCAAATCCGGGTGTCGCCTGATCAACAAAAGACGCGAAATACCTTATTCCGTTTTACTGATATATTGTCCCCAATAGAAACAGCGGAGGAAAAAGACTCGTGATATTTCCAAGAGCGCTGCTGCTTATTTTGTTTGCGCTTAATCTTTCCCGATTCTACTAGCAATCATACAAGAACTTCTTATAATTAATTGGTTCTAATTAATTGAATTGGATTTTTTGGATTGTTTCATCAATGGTATTGGACAAAATCTTTTTTTTTTTACTCTGCACCAGCGATACTATTATTATTATTAGTGACTATTATTATTATTAGTGACTATTATTAGTGAAAAATAATGGAAAAAAGTGAACAATACTAGCAAAATTCCTTCATATTCATAGAGATAGGGGACATAATTCACATGGATATAGTAAGTCTCGCTTGGGCTGCTTTGATGGTAGTCTTTACATTTTCCCTTTCACTCGTAGTATGGGGAAGAAGTGGACTCTAGGGATACTACTAATTGAGTTGAGAAATGAAACTCTATCAATTCTTTTATAGATCGTTCTGCAAAGACTTTTTAATTTAACTATTTTTAATTGAACTATTTATATTGAAATTGAATTCAATAATTGAATTCAATTTCAAAATTCTATTCGATTCGAGTGGAGTAATTTATTCTATGAATAATATTTGAATAATACCCTTTTAATCATAATCAAATAAATATTTTAATGATTCCAGTGTTCATATTTCAAAAGTAAAAAGAATACAAATGATAGGAAAGTTATTCCAACCGAATTCTTCCTAAATTCTTTATTATGATAAACCGGCTCTTATCAGAGTTATATATGGACAATAAGGAGCAGCGGAACCTTTTTTACTTTTTATTTGTTTGCCTTTTTCCGGTTCAAAGACAAAAGAAAGTAGTTCTTTTTTTAGTTATTTAAAAGTTATTAAATTAAGTGATTTTCTACGGGAAATAAAATAGACATAGTGATTCTCTAACGGGATACTCCGCATACTAAGATATTTTCTTGGAGAAGTCACATATTGCGTACTTAGTACTTAGTTTACTATTTTTTTTTTATTATTTTCGTTTTATAAATTCGATTTATGCTATACTTTATTGACTTGAATCATTTCATATTATGATTCAAAGATTTAAAATCGGCGGGGTTTACTAATCCTTTTCTTTTCGTCGAAATCTGAAAAAGTTTTTATAAAACTCCTTTCCTTGGATGTGTTCAATTAATTACTTCTTTGTTTGGAATGCTAAAAAAAGATTTCTTGATTTTCTTTTATTAATACATACCCCAACTATTCTTTTTTTTTTTTTCTTTTCATTGATTTGATTATTTCAATGGATTCCGGGATTCATATTGAAAATAATCAGAAATCCAGGAATTGGAATCATAAGAGTAAGAGGCGCCTTTCAACTATTCCAGATTAATTGGAACCAACACAAATCAAACATATGAAGAAAAGAAATCAAATTTGAACCTTATGTACATTCCATATAGATAATTAATATCTATTGTCTATATATCTATCTATATATGAATATGAAGATGACATTCTAGATTGATCCATATTAAGCCCAGATCTTTCTACAGTACAACTTTATATACTAGAATAACAAAAATAGATAGTATGGTAGTAAATATATTACTTTCTACCATACTATCGGATCTCATAGAATCCTGCTGATTCTAGTTCGCTCATTTCAGCTAAAACGCAAAATTGGAATTCTTTTCATTTTATTTCGTTAATTCTTGATATTGAGAAGAACTAAGAAGTCAAGTTTCATTCAAATTAATCACTTTGACTAACAGTTTTTACATATATTATAAGTAAAAAAGCAGTAGGAACTAGAATGAACAGTGCAGTAGCAATAAATGCGAGAATATTTACTTCCATAATCTCATCGTTTCGTTTTTCTTTACTTCACAATAATTCGGGATTTAATCCCATAAGAGATGAGAAATCTTTCGCCTCTAAATTCAATGGGATGAATTCCATCTCGATGATATCGAATCAGATCAATATCATGAATAACAATATCTGAACTCTCAAATCGATTTATCGTCGAGAATTGAATAGTATAACATAGAAAGATCATTTATTCATACCAAATCCAAAAATGGATTCCTGATCCAATCGAAAATTTCCTTACTTTGTTACTTTATTTATCATTCTTTTCCATTCTTTCTTTTCTATAAAACTATCTCCTTCCTTGTACAATCATCTGACTAAGTATCATCTAATCGTCTTTAAACTTACATAAGTTACAAACAAAAAACAAACAAACAATAGAAGCGAAATGGGAAAGGGGGAGTTATGTTCTAAACTCCTTTTTTGAATGATCTAATCTTATTGGATTGGAAAACAAAAAAAAAAGTGTGATAAAGATAAGTCCTAGTACAGTATAAAAAAAATCGAATATTCTACCAAATTCACTTTTTTTTTTAGAGTTTGTTTTTTCTTCGGCATAAACCCTTAAAAAAGATTATCCATTCCCTCTCTCTCTAAGAGAGGCAGAGTCTTTATTTGATTTTTATTTTATTAATATACTCTTTACTTGATTGAATTAGGAATGGGATCCATATAATATATCAAAACTTCAGTGTACAATTTGAATGAGATAGATTGTTTCAAATAATTGAGGTTACACAAAATCGGAGCCAAAAAAGAAGAGACTTTTCCGATTAAAAGGATTTTATCAAAGAAATTAAAGTCATTTTGTATCGTACAAATAAGAATTCTATTTGTGTATGTGCTACCGGGAAAGATAGGGTACTCGATTCGATTTCATTATACGGATCGGGAGGAATCGAAAAGGCCAAATTTAGTGAGGTCTCTCTTAGAATCCTGAATATGACGCTACCAATAATTGTACTAATCCACATGTGTCTTTATCCATCTCCATCGATACTAGTTGAAGAAATGAAAATGACCATATTTGTATTTGCTTTGATGAAATATAAATAATATAAAATAATAATAATAATAAGGATCCCCTTTGGGAACGAAATTCTGCTATTTGTACCCCTTTTACAGAAAATGAAGAGATGAATTGATGTATTTTTTTTTTTTTGGATTATTGTTTATTGGATTTGTCGGGACTGACGGGGCTCGAACCCGCAGCTTCCGCCTTGACAGGGCGGTGCTCTGACCAATTGAACTACAATCCCAGGGAAACGAAATACAGCATACATATTCT